TTTATTAGGCTAACCAGGAGACCATATATCTGGATATTATTCATCATTTTTTGATTCAATTCATTCAAACGTCCAGTCCATCTTAATTGCAAAGGAAAATCTCCTTTGAGGAATATTTTTAGTTTTTCGATCGATTCTAAAAAAGATTCTTGAATATTATTTTGATTCTTTAATTCAAAATATTGTTTTGAATTGGATGGGCTAAAATTTAAAAAATCTTCATCCTCCTCTTGCTTTCCCTTGATATTTTGATTTTCACTAAAATTTGGATTTAGATTCAAATTAAAAAGAAGTAAGTTGCTTGGGATAAACCAAGGTTTCTCTTTATATTTATGATAAAGTATCACAAACTCTGGAAATAAAAGAATTTTCGGATTTGATATGAGGCGATTTAATATTAAGAATTTTTCATTCATTCCCATCCAATCAAAAGACATTCCCATCCAATCAAAAAAGACCTTTTTGTAATTGATTTCGGAATTTGAATCAATCGGAAGATAAAAAAGACCATTATTATGAATTTTATCCCTTTTTTTGATTTGGTCCTTATTAGGTTCAACCTGAATATTTGTATTCAATTTCCAACCCAAAGATTTTCTATCTGTATTTTTTTCCATATATATAATATCACTTTTTCCTAGATAATTCTTACGATTTTTGAGTATGTTAACAATTTTTTTTTTCTTTTTGGTGGAATTTTCTTGCTTTTTATTTGTTTCTAATGATGATCTATAAATATAGGACTTCTTCTTAGTTTCATAATGAATATATTTATATGATAAACGATCATATCTATAGTTTTTTTGAAAATTCTCTTCTTTATTTGATAATAAATAGACTTTCAAATTTTGTTTTTTTTTGTAATCAAATAATTGGTCTTTTTCATAGGAATACCTTTTATTTAGATCCTTATTTTGAGACGGCTGGCATTGATTTTTTCCATTTCGCCATTTTTGTGGGACTAATCTAGACCATGTAATCTGAGATACATCGTATTGATAATAACTTTTTAACCAGTTTTTCCATGGATTCATTCCATAATTTGGAAGTTTCTTCTGTCTTACTTCGGAATCAAATATTCCTTGTCTTCCAAAAAAATCCTTTATTTCATTCTTAAGAAAAAAAGACGGTCCATTATACTGAAGAATAGATCTTAACTTATTGAAGTTAATCATCTGGGTTTGTGATAATTTGAAAAATACATATTTTTGTGACAAGTAAGATAAATCAAAAAAAATATGTGACTTCCGCTTACTATTTCTAAGATTATCAAAAGCCTTTTTTATAGTCATAGTCGAAATAAAGTCAATTTGATTTTGTTTTGTTTTATTAATCTTTTCTTGACTTGTTTCGTTATTGTCAATGTATTTATCAAGAATTTTTTTTGTTGATTCCATAAAAAGTTGTAGAGCGATTCTGCGCATATTAATGATACATAGAAAGATGTCTATGTATATTTTTTCAATGAAAAATTTAACTATTAATTCAATATTATTTTTTTTTAATATTTTCCAAATTTTTGGGGGTGATTCTCCATTATTCTTTTTCTTTTTTTTCATTATTTCTATTTGATTTCTGATTGTGTTTCTTCTATCAATTCTATGTTTCATTTCTTCTTCTGTCTGTGAATAATTTGTCAAACCTGTAGATCGATTTTGACTAAGTGATTCATGAATTATCTGATTGCTGATTATAGAATCCTTTTCTATTTCAGTTTCATTTGATTCATATATTTCTCTCGGTATAAATAATGGAATTTTATTTCCTTTTAAAAGTTCTTTTAGTATTTGTTTTACAAATAAAAACGCTTTTGCTTCTTTTTTTTTTATTTTTTTTAAAGCTCTTCGAACTCTAAAATTGAATTTTCTTATTTCGACTTTATAGTCTATATCTTTAAAAATGGGTTCAAAAAAGGAAGGCGTTTTTCGCGGAGGACCAAAAGGATATTCCGTTTCCATTCCCAAAACTGTTAAAAAACAAGAATCAAAATCATCTTGTTGCTTTTGATCTCTATCAGAAAGTCGTAGCTTAGATCTGTGCCAAGGTTTCAAATGAAAAGGATATAGGATTTTTATCTGAAAACCTTCTCTTAACCAATTTTTAGGAAATCCTGTTTTGGAGAATTGAAGACCATTATAGCTGCACTTTAGATAAATTTCTCTATTCCAATCTTGGAAATCCTCGTACCATTCCGGAGATTGTCGTAATAAAATACGGCCAATATTCTTAGCTATTATTAATAAGGGTAATTTAATATATCTTCTAAAAATTGATTGAGCTAGTAACAGAAGACTTCTTGATTTTTGTGCATATGGAATGTTCTCCCAGAATTCTATTACGTCCTCCTGGTTGTTTTTTTTTATTTGGAATTGTTGATCTAAAATTTCGAATTCTGACTTTTTACCCAACCAATCTCTAATATTAAAAAAAAGTGTCATTAGGTCGGATATAGGAAAAGGAAAATCCTCCATTTTTTCCAAAAAAAGCGGGGAATGGGGAT